TTCGGAAAAATAGTTGAACCAATTCCGGGAATTCCGTATTCAAGTCAATGATGCATTACATTAATTATATTCATAAAATTTTTTATAAAAAAATAAAAATCTAAAAATATTTAATTCTATTTTTTTATTATTTCTTATTAATTTAATAAAAAAATAAAGTAAAAGCGGGTAGCGGGAATCGAACCCGCATCGTTAGCTTGGAAGGCTAGGGGTTATAGTCGACGTTGATTCATCATTTTTAACGTCTCTAATTCAAAACTGAACGTGAAACTTTGGTTTCATTCGGCTCCTTTATGGAAGATGTATAAATTCCTATATTAAGACATGAACGAAAAAAAAAAAAATTCCACCCATAACATCTATGTCAGCTTTTCTGTCTGAATGTATTCAGAACAACCCGCTTTCTAGACGATCCCTATAGAAAAGAGGGGGATTCTATTATAACAACCTTTCTAGTTACTTCGTTCTCTATTTCTATGTGAGAGAATCCTTAGGAAAAGCATTTTGTTTCTACCGAGCTAAAACAATTTGTCGATGTCTCTAGTAAACCAAAGTCATTGTTTAATAGCCATTTTGCTTCAATTTCCGTAATACAAATTCCAAATTAAAGATTTAGTTACGATTCGAAAGCCACTTTCTATCTTTATCCATGGATCCTTTACTCATACTTATTCAATTAGAAGTATTGATCTAATAAAAAAAAAAAAATTATGTTTCGTAATCTCATAATCCAATTTTTCAATTTTTAATTGATTCTTGGATACAAATCACGAGAATGTATATTCTTCCTCGAATTTTTCATTGAGAGGTAAAGGATTTAATCCTTTTAAGAAATAAAGTTTTTGGTCGGAATGAAATATTAATCAAACCGAAAGACCCCTTAACTATATAAAGGATTATAGAACGAATCACACTTTTACCACTAAACTATACCCGCTACAATCCGATTATTGTATATAAATGAACCTTTTGTCGAACAAGAAAATGGGTCGTAATAAAAAGTTAAAAGAGTAAAAAGAAAGGATAGGATCATAAAATAATCATGAAAATTAGAGCGTTTACGTGTTGTATCAGAGAACCCAATGAGATTCGGAAAAGAGAATTCATTAAATTTCAATAACTAAAACTAAATAACAAGTGTTTTTTTGCCGGAGGTTTTTGACCTAGACGTCTCGACAAAACTACTTAAGCCATAACATACATGAAAATGTATTGTGCAAGAATCCACAGCTCCCTTTTTGTTATTTATTTACTTTACTAAAATAAAAGGAATGAAGAAAATAAATATAAAAAATTAAGATAAGAAACGACACTTTGATTCGATATCATTTGATTCTATATCATAGAAATCAAAAGAGTTTTTATTTTTCCAATCGTAATAACAAGCAAGTATTTTAGTTTTCAAATAAAAAAAAATTTATTTATGATTCGTTGGAACAATAAATGTCGGGCCCGGCCTGGTCAGTACTTAGCCGGGCCGTGGAACTAAAAAGCACTCTCGGATGAAAAAAAAAATATTATGAAGGGCTCTTTCAATCCTTATTTTTTATAATGTAACATAGTATTATCCTTTTTCAATTGGGAGGAGAGATGGCTGAGTGGACTAAAGCGTCGGATTGCTAATCCGTTGTACGAGTTTTTCGTACCGAGGGTTCGAATCCCTCTCTTTCCGTTTTTGTTGATGACTTGGTATTTTCTTTCGAATTTTTCGCGAGCTCTTTTTATTTTTAATAGTTAAAAATGTGTAATAGATAAAATCCTACTAAGAACATTTTAAAATCAAGCAAGGAAAACAAAAACCTTATCTTTTATTCTTCACGTCCAGGATTACGTCCTGGATCATTAGACAGGAATCCGAAAATAAAGAGAGAAACAAAGAATATTACTACCGTGTAAACAAATAGTTTGAGAGTAAGCATTACATAATCTCCAAGATTTTTTTTTAGTAAAAAAGAGAATAGATTCTCCGTTTTTATACCGCATACCCTACTATTTTGATTTTTTATTTTGACACCAAGAAATAAAGTGGGGTGATCCAGATTTTTCGCGGTTGTACAAGAATTTCAATATTTGAATTGAGGGTGTAAGACTTATCTGATCTTATCAATTCTTTTCTTTGAATTTTTTTTTTTTTTTCAATAAATCATGAATTTGTCTAGACATTATTAAATTAAAGATATCATCGAAAACTTACAGCAGCTTGCCAAACAAAGGCTAAGAGAAAAAAAAACAGGGGTATTACTGGCATAACATCTACGATTGGATTTAAAAAAGCGTAGGCCTCGGGCAATTTGGCGACGAAAAAACTACTTGAATAAAGAGCAGAATTAAGACAGATACAGATCAAACTAAATATATTAAGCATAACAAACATTTTGTTCTTGAGGATAATTGTATTTTATTTATTTTGATTGAGTTATTAATAAATTGAGTTTTTTATTATTTTATTATTATAAATATGTTATTATTCATAGAAAAGAAAAATGAATAAAAAGAAAATAAGATAGACCAAAAAACTTTCTTTGATTTGAACTCACCCAATCAAAAATCCTTCAATTCTCAAATCAAAAGAGAATAGAATAAACCATACTTTCATACAATATCTTAATTGAATTATATGTAATGATCAATAAATTCTGTTTAATTCTACGTCTACATGTATAAAAATTCTAGTAATCTATTTTATAGATAATAGATATTTAGACTTGAGTTGACGAACAACCAGTACCAATATTAGTATTTATTAGTGTCGACTAGAAATGGGGCGTGGCCAAGTGGTAAGGCAACGGGTTTTGGTCCCGCTATTCGGAGGTTCGAATCCTTCCGTCCCAGAACATACCTGACCCACGATCATTTTATTAATCTATAATTTTATTAATCTATAATAAAAAATAAAATATATATCTATATCATAATCTATATCATAATAAAATATATCAAAATAAAGATTGTCTTTTCGACCAGTCTTCCGTTTAAGAGTATAATATTGTTATAGAATGTGATTCTTATTTCTTTTTTTTTTTTTTATCATATCTTTTTCACAAATTTAATCGAGTTCAAATAATACGCATATGAAACGAAATTTTGAAAATATTACTGAATTTTACAATATGAAATATGAAAAAATAACAACCTAAATCTTCAATCTTTCCTTACATCAGTCTTTTTTTTTTATTAATCATTGATGGTTTAATCCAATATGGATTTATCTTTCTCTTAATGATGATAAAAAGCGAATGGTACTTACTGTAAAACCTTATGCAAATAATGATATAGGGTAGGAAACTATTCAATCAATTAAATCTTTTTAATGATTTCTTATGAGTTCTTGGTACTCTAAGAAGTGTGAAATTGTTGAATTTATCCTATCACGTTACTTGAAGATAGAGATTCCAAATAATTTGTTTATTCGTGTTTATTTATTCATGTTATGTTAGTTATAATTAAAAAAAAAATTATAAACAATGGGGTGAAATTGATTGAATTCTTGTTGAGACTTCGTCATACATTATCCATTCTTCATATAGAAGAAAAAAGTATAGATTATTAGACCGAACCGATGATTATTCACGATTCCATAATTGAATCAATTACATACTGGTTCCAAACTGAAGGAATGTTATGGTAAAACTTCGTTTAAAACGATGTGGCAGAAAGCAACGTGCGACTTGAAGGACATGATCAGCTGTGGATTCTTACATCCACCACTTTTTTATATTATATAGGAACGAAAGTGCTCTTGGCTCGACATCATTATTTGTTCTGTTCCACTGGAACCCTCATTTTTGAGAGTGTTGCCATGTAAATAGTACATGATGGAGCTCGAGTAGAACGTATTGATTAATTTCTCAAGGGCAAGAATCTAAGGTTAGTATCGATCAATAAATTGGAACAACTTCGTAAGTATATTTTAGATATATAAATCTAAAGGATCCAATTCGATAAAATTTAAAAGTTTATTTTGTTGGAATTGGTAAAACTCTTTTGATCAAATCAAAAGTAAAGTGTATTACGTAGGAATCAACCATTCATATGATTCTTTGATAGAAAGAAATCACAAAAAATGGTATGTTGCTGCCGTTTTGAAACGATTTAAAGATCACCGAAGTAATGTCTAAACCTAATGATTCAAGGCAAAGATAAAGATCCTGGAACAAGGAAATACCGTTTTCAATTGTCTCAACAACCAGATCATATTTAAGAATCAAAATAGATTCTAAAGGAGACAGACAAAAAGGGTTAGAGACCACTCAATAAATTTAATACCTAAAAGGTTTCTTTTGAGTTATTTGAGAGTTATTCAACTTGAGTTATGAGGATACAAATAATTTTTTTTTTTGGGGGGGGGGGGGGAAAGACTAAGAAAAAGTATTTAAACTAAAATCAATAATATAATGAATTTGATGATTTTATGGATCTATTTGATATTATGATTCTATACATAGACATAATTTAGAATTTTCTCGAGCCGTACGAGGAGAAAACTTCTTATACGTTTCTAGGGGAGGGGAGTATTGTTCATCTATCCCAATGAGCCATTTATCGAATCGTTGCACTTGATGTTCGATCCCGACGAGAGGGAAGAGATCTTCGTAAAGTGGGTTTTTATGACCCGATAAAGAATCAAATCTATTTAAATGTTCCTGCTATTCTATATTTCCTTGAAAAAGGTGCTCAACCTACAGGAACTGTTCATGATATTTCAAAAAGGGCGGGGGTTTTTACGGAACTTCGCCCTAATCAACAAATAAAATTCAATTAATGAAATAAAAAAAATGTGGATGATTTGTATATAGCCTTGTATAACCTTTTTGTTTCTTTGCTATTTCCTCTTTTGTTCTATTTATATCATACTAAATTTATTATTGATACTAAATTTATTATTGTTACTATAAAAATATAAAAAAGTGTCTTTTATAACGACAAAAATCTATTTATATTTTATTGATATAAATTGTATTGATATATATAAAATAGATAGAAAAAGATTAAGTGAATAA